TTTATTTTTAGTCATTTTAGTTTACATATCAGCTTTCTTTAATAACATGAAAATTGAAAAAATTGTAGGGAAATTTTATGAGAATTTATTTTTTGCTTTTTAAAAATTGAAAATTTTTGAAAAAAAAAAAAATCGAAAATTTTAGCTTGCTGGGCAATTTTCAACCGAAAAATACTAAAAAGAGTTAAAATTTCCATTTTTGACAAATTTGTGAAAATTTTTGCATTTTTTAGAAAATTTTTGAAAAAAAAAAAAAGTGAAAAAAAGTTGGTCGAAAATTTGCCAGCTCGAAATTTGGAAATCAAAAATTTCCAATTTTTGCACTCCAATAAATATTTAATGGTTTACAGAATTAGTAATTTTAAATGAATTAGTAGAACATATATAAGTATACCTAGAAAAAAAAAAAAAAAAAAAAAACTTAAACATATTTATAAAACAATTAAGCTTTATTATATATACAGTAAATTATAAAAAATCAAAGCTTAATTATTATAATATCTATATATATTAAATTTTAATATATATATAACTAGTTATATTTATATATATGCGTAAATTTATTCTTATTTATATTTGTATATAGATATGTAATAAATCTTGATATAGATTAATATATATATATATTAAAATTTAATATATATATAAATTAACTTGTACCGTCTCATAAATAACATTTAAAATTAAAAGCTTATTTTATATATATATGTTTATGAAAAAAAAAAAGGATTTCCTTATTTTACTATTATTTAAATTTTTTATAAAATTTAATATATGGCCTAATTAAACAATGTTTCTTATACATTCTTATACTTTCTTTATATACCTGTTAAATCTCTTTTCTACCGCCCCCTTAATATATATGTTATATCTAGGGTTAAAATATGAAAGTTTTTTTGCTTTTATTTTTTAGAAAAGTTTAAATTAAATGCGAGTTTTAGCGGGATAAATATGGGGTTTAAATAGCTTAATTATTGTGGGGGCAGTAATTAGTTTTATATATTTGAGGGGTCAAGATATAGGGGGGTTTATAGTACAAACAAAATTTGTGCCAGCAGTTGCGGTTAGACAAATTGTGCAATAAAAATTTATTGGGTGTAGTTAGCTTGAGGACAGGGAAGCTTGAGGTTTTATTATTAGGTGAAATTTTAATTTTTAGGGGTTTTCAATAAGGTAGCGAAGCTAGCAAAATTTATAAAAAACTAGGATTAGATACCCTATTATAAAAATGTAGCTAAAAGCCTTAATTATTACTAGTTAGGTTCTTGAAAATTAAGAAAGATGGCGGTATTTTAGTCTATTCAGAGGAATCTGCCCTGTAATTGATATTCCACGATTTTAAGTACTTGGTTTTTTAGTTTGCATATCGCCGTAGGTTGAATATTTCTGTTGAATTTAAATGTTCAGGATTCTGGGAGGAAGAAAATCAGGTCAAGATGTAGTTTATGGCCAAGAAGAGGTGGATTACAATAGTTTTATATTTATGGATTTTTTTTGTAACGAAAATAGTAAATTGGATTTGAAAGTAATTTTTTAAGTAGATTTTAAAAATGATTTAGCTCTAAAATATGTACATATCGCCCGTCGCTTTCACTATAAGGTGGAATAAGTCGTAACATAGTAGGTGTACTGGAAAGTGTTTCTAGAAGGCAGGTTAAAGCTTTGGGAAGCATTTTATTTACGTTAAAAAGATTATTTTAATAGGGTATAGTCTGATAGAGGACAAATATCTTATATTTGGGGTAATTTAGTAGAAATAAAAGAAGAATTTTTATGTTTTAGTAAAAGAAAAAATTTATTTGGGGATAGAGAATTAGTATTGTAAAAGAAAAATTGAATTTATTGGGTAGAATAATTAATTTTTGTACCTTGTGTATCAGGGTTTACTAATTGGTGGCTAAGAATTTAGTAATCTCGAATTTGGGGGAGCTATTTGAATATATTTATTACTGTTTCATAAGTATTATAAATATTTAAATTGAAGCGAGATACTATACGACCTCAAATATATCTAGTTTTTTAAGAAAAAAATTTAATTTTACTTTATTTATGGCAAAATTTTAAGTTTTTATAATGTTGTTTTTTAGAGGTAATAGCTTAGGGGATGAGCTTTGGGTTAAATTAACATAACTAATATATGTAGATATTTAGTATTAGGATTAAAAGTTTCTATTTCTAGTGTGTTATATCTAGCTAATATTTATTAAGATTTATATAATTTGTTTGTATTGTTTATTAAAATGTAATTTTTAATTAGTAGAGTTTAGAAATAATGGTAAAATTAGTATAATAAGGATTATTGATTTTTTTAACTTTTAGGTTTAGTTAAGGAACTCGGCAAATATATTTCTCACCTGTTTATTAAAAACATGTCTTTTTGGTAATAATTTAAAGTCTGGCCTGCCCAATGATTTATTTAATGGCCGCGGTATACTGACCGTGCAAAGGTAGCATAATCATTAGTTTTTTAATTGAAAGCTTGTATGAAAGGTTGAATGAGGAAATAGCTGTCTCAATTAAAATTTTTTTGAATTTTATTATTTAGTAAAAAGGCTGAAATAAGTATGAAAGACGAGAAGACCCTATAGAGTTTAATATTTATATGAAAGAGGTTTATTGGAATATATTTTTTTATTTTTTATAAATATTTAATTGGGGAGATTGAAAAATTAGAGAAACTTTTATTTAATGATTTACACTAATTAGTGGATTTATGATCCTTTATTTAAGATTATAAGAAAAAATTACCTTAGGGATAACAGCGTTATTTTCCTAGAGAGTTCTTATCGAAAGGAAGGTTTGCGACCTCGATGTTGGATTAAAATTAAAATTTGGTGTAGAAGCTGGGTTATTAGGTCTGTTCGACCTTTTTATTTTACATGATCTGAGTTTAGACCGGCGTGAGCCAGGTTGGTTTCTATCTTTATAAATATAATATTTTTTAGTACGAAAGGACCAAAGGTGTATTTTATAAATTAATATTAGAATTCTATTGTTATTTTGGCAGATTAGTGCCATAGACTTAGAATCTTTATAAGTAGAATTATATACTACAGGTAATACTTGGTGTTAAGAGATGTAGTTTTATTTATTTTTACTAGGTTTATTCAAATTGTATGTGTCTTAGTCGGAGTGGCTTTTTTTACATTATTTGAGCGTAAAATTTTAGGTTATATTCATTTGCGTAAGGGCCCTAACAAGTTAGGCATTATGGGTTTACTACAACCTTTTAGAGATGCTATTAAGCTTTTCTCTAAGGAACAGTTATTGCCTATTTATTCTAATTTATTAATTTTTTATTTTTCTCCAGTTATTAATTTTTTTTTAGCTGTTTTACTTTGACAAGCAATCCCATTTTTTTCTATAAATTTAAATTTTAATTTATCTTTTCTTTTTATTTTAAGAGTGTCTAGTTTGGGGGTTTATACTATTATGTTGGCGGGATGGTCTTCTAATTCTAATTATGCTTTGCTGGGAGGTTTACGGGCAATTGCCCAAATAATTTCTTATGAAGTGAGATTAATTTTGATTTTATTGTCGTTTTTGTTTTTAATTTTTAGTTTTAATATGAAGGATTTAATAGTTTATCAAGAGAATGCTTGATTTTTATTTATTTTGTTACCTTTAGGTGTTATATTATTAGTATCTTTATTGGCAGAAACTAATCGTTCACCTTTTGATTTTGCTGAGGGGGAATCTGAACTTGTGTCAGGTTTTAATGTGGAATATAGAAGGGGGAGATTTGCAATAATTTTTTTGGCAGAATATGCTAGAATTTTATTTATGAGGATATTAAGTTCTATTTTACTAATAGGGGGAAACTTGAATAATATATTTTTTTTTGTGAAGCTAGGAATTGTTGGTTTTTTTTGAATTTGGGTTCGAGGCAGGTTGCCTCGGTATCGTTATGACAAGCTTATATATCTAGTGTGGAAGAGTTATCTTCCTATTTCTTTAAATATATTAATATTTTATGTAGCTATAGGGATAGGCCTAATAATCTATTTTATATAACTAATTTTTTTTAGTATAAGTTAATAGAAAGTTTTATTTTCTTTTTTATATTTTCAAAATATATACTTATACAAGTTCATTAACTATTTGTTACTTAAAGATTACTGAATCTCATAATTTAGCTGTAATAGGGTCGATAATGAAGAATGAGAAATATAATATAGTGAGAGTTTGTCCTGTAATAATATATGGGTCTTCCACAGGCCGTGCCCCAATTCATGTGAGTAATATAACAATAGCAAAGAGCGATCAGAATAGGATTTTATTTAATGGGTAAAATTGAATTCCTAAAAATTTTTTTTTATTTGAAAAGGGTAGAATATATAGGATAGCGATAGAAAATACTAGAGCTAAAACTCCTCCTAATTTATTTGGGATGGACCGAAGAATAGCATAGGCAAATAAAAAATATCATTCTGGCTGAATGTGGACAGGGGTGACTAAGGGATTTGCAGGGGTAAAATTATCTGGGTCTCCTAATAGATAGGGTGCTTGCAAAGAAAGAATAACTAATCTTATTGATAGAATTAGTATTCCTACTAGATCTTTAAAGGTAAAATATGGATGAAAAGGTAGTTTGTTGATATTTCTTGAACATCCAATAGGATTATTTGATCCTGTTTGGTGAAGAAATAAAAGATGAATTAAAACAAAAGCAGCTACAATAAAGGGGAGGGCAAAATGAAATGTAAAGAATCGCGTTAAAGTGGCGTTATCAACTGCAAATCCCCCTCAAATTCATTGGACGATTATATTTCCTAAATAAGGAATAGCTGAAATTATATTTGTGATTACTGTGGCTCCTCAAAAGGATATTTGTCCTCAAGGTAGAACATAACCTAAGAATGCAGTTGCTATTACTAGAAAAAAAATTGTGACTCCTGATATTCAAGTTTCTATATAATTGTAAGATCCATAATAAATTCCTCGTCCGATATGGGTATAAAGACAAATAAAAAAAAATGATGCCCCATTTGCATGAAGTGTGCGAAGAAGTCAGCCATAATTAACATTACGACAAATATGCGCTACACTATTGAAGGCAAGATCAATATCAGGGCAAAAATGTATAGCTAAAAATAGGCCTGTTAAGATTTGGATTCCTAAGCATAAACCTAATAAACTACCAAAGTTTCATATAGATGAGATGTTGACGGGTGTAGGTAAATTAATAAGAGAATTATCTATAATTCTATATAGAGGGGATTTTTTTATTTGTTTTATCATTTTTTACTTTTGTCGTAGGGGGCCTATTTTATTTTCAGTTATTTTTACTACTGTAATTAAGCATAGAAGAAGGTAGCTTATTAAAGCTACTGGCAATTGATTTAAAGGTTTTCTAAAAATTTTTGTTAGTCTTTTATTTTGTATATTTAAAATGTCTTGGTTTAAATAAGAGAATTCTAAATTTGGGAAGGTTGCAAAGAAAGAATCTAGAGTTATGGATAAAATTATAAAACTAATTACTGCGGTAAAAAACAATATTATAGAGTATAGTCTTGGTATATTAAATTTTTCGTTTGATGCAATTCTAGTTATATAAATAAATATAACTAAGATTCCTCCTACTATAATTAAAAATAAGAGGTATCCAAATCAAAAATTTAAGTATATGATTCCGGAAGTTAATGAAATATTGATTGTTAGTAGGAGAAGAATAAAACCTAAAGATAAAGGATGATTTAGAATAATAAAAGATAAAGATAGTAATCAATTTAATATATACAGGATTAAAATTTCAGAAAATAGTTTATTAAAATATTAATTTTGGAGATTAAAGATAAAGTTTTCTTTTTTTCTGATGTTTTAAAAGAATTACTTATTTTTGATTTACAAGACCAATATTTTTTATTAAATTATTAAAACAATGCTAATGTTTTTGTGTTTTTATTCATTTATTGGTCTTTTTTTTGCTGGTATGTTTGTATTTGTTTCTAAATATAAACATTTTTTATTAATATTACTTAGTTTAGAGGCAATAGTATTGTCGGTTTATATATTAATATTTTTTTATTTTTTTCAATTTTATTCTGAGAGTTTTGTAAATATAATTTACTTAGCAATAAGGGTTTGTGAGGGGGCTTTAGGGTTGTCTTTACTTGTTTTATTGAGTCGAACTCATGGGAGAGATATATTAATAATGTTTGACAATTTGTGATAGATAATGGATTTAATTATTATGCTTGTATTTTTGATTCTTGTAACATTTTTTACTAGTTTTTGGTTTATTTTTTATGGAAGTTCAATTTTAGTATTTTTTTATTTACTTAAGATGAGATTTAATATAAATGTATTAAATATTTCTTGTGGAATAGGTGCTGATTTAATATCTTTTTCTTTAGTTTGTTTGAGTGGTTGGATTTGTAGTTTAATAGTTTTAGCTAGGGGGGATAGGATTAATAAAGTTAACAATTATAGAAAGTTTTTTCTTTTTATTGTTTTATTATTAATATTAAGTTTAGTAATTACTTTTAGTTCATTAAATTTATTTATTTTTTATTTATTTTTTGAGGTTAGCTTAATTCCTACATTAATTCTTATTATTGGGTGAGGAAACCAACCTGAGCGAATTGTAGCTGGAATATATTTATTATTTTATACTTTATTGGTTTCTTTACCTATAATGCTAGGGTTGTTTTTTTTGGGCTCTGAAGTTTTTACTTTAGAATTTTATTTTTTTCGGGTTTTGGATAATTATTTTTTGTATTTATGTATAAGTTTGATGTTTTTTGTAAAAATTCCTATATTTATAATTCATTTATGGCTTCCCAAAGCTCATGTAGAGGCTCCTGTTTCTGGGTCTATAATTTTGGCTGGGATTATGCTTAAGTTGGGGGGTTATGGTTTATTACGTATAATAAAAGTATTAGCTAAAACCGGTCTAAGGGTGAATTCAAGCTTTATTACTATTTCGATTGTAGGGGCAGTTTTAATTTCGATGGTATGTGTACGGCAGAGAGATATAAAGATACTTATTGCTTATTCTTCTGTTTCTCATATAGGAATGGTTTTAGCAGCTATTTTAACTTATAATTTATGAGGCTGTTGGGGGGCTTTAGGGATGATACTTGCTCATGGTCTAAGGTCTTCAGGTTTATTTTGTATTGCAAATTTATTATACGAGCGAACTCATAGACGTAGATTATATTTAAATAAAGGATTTATAAATCTGGCACCTAGATTAGCATTGTGATGGTTTTTATTATGTTCGTCTAATATATCTGCTCCTCCATCTTTAAATTTATTAGGGGAGATTGTTTTAATAAATTCTTTATATTTATATAGTAATTTAATACTAATTTTTATGTTTTTTTTAGTTTTTTATGGTGCTGTTTATTCTTTGTTTTTATTTTCTTTTACCCAGCATGGGTTATTTTATTCTGGGCTTTTTTCATTTAGTCAAGTCTATAGACGTGAATATTTATTACTATTTTTACATTGGGTTCCTTTGAATTTATTATTTATGAAGGCAGAAATAGTTACTATATGAATTTACTCAGATAGTTTATAAAAAATATCAATTTGTGGGATTGAGGATATACTTAGTATTTTGGGTAATTTTTTATTGTAGGGTTTTTTCTTTAATTTTGTTTGTTTCTTCTGTGGTATCTTTTTTTATAGGATTAATATTTTTATTTATAGGGTATAGGGTTTTTTTTGAGTTTGATTTAGTTGGTTTAGCTTTCAGAAGTTTCGAGGTAGTTTTTTATCTTGATTGAATATCTTTATTTTTTATGAGATTTGTTATATATATTTCAGGTTTGATTTTTAGTTATAGTCGTGAGTATATAATAGGTGATTTATTTTTAAAACGTTTCGTGTTTTTAATATTTTTGTTTGTACTATCCATAATAATAATAATTTTGAGAATAAATTTGGTTGCTATTTTGGTGGGATGGGATGGGTTAGGCCTTGTTTCTTATGCTTTAGTGATTTATTATCAAAATATTAAATCATTTAATGCTGGGATGTTAACAGCATTATCAAATCGTGTTGGGGATGCAGCTATTCTAGTAAGAGTAGCTATTATAATGGGGGGTGTTGGGAGATGAAATTTTTTATTTTATTTTTTAGATAATATAGGAATATTTATAGTTGCTTTATTTTTGGTTTTAGCTTCTATTACTAAAAGGGCCCAGATTCCTTTTTCGTCTTGACTTCCTGCGGCTATAGCCGCCCCCACACCTGTTTCTTCACTTGTTCATTCTTCTACATTAGTTACGGCTGGGGTGTATTTATTGATTCGTTCTTCGGTATTGTTGGATTTAGCTATATTAGAGAGATTGCTCTATTTGTCTTTGTTTACAATATTTATAGCCGGTCTTGCTGCTAATTTAGAGTGGGATTTGAAAAAAATTATTGCTTTATCGACTTTATCTCAGTTAGGTTTTATAGTGGTAATTTTGTGTTTAGGGGGGCCTGATTTAGCTTTTTTTCATTTATTGACTCATGCGTTGTTTAAGGCTTTATTGTTTATGTGTGCAGGGGCAATTATTCATGGTATAGGGGATAATCAAGATATTCGTTTTATAGGTGGTCAAGTTAAATTACTTCCATTAACATGTGTTTGTATAATAGTTAGAAATTTTGCTTTGTGCGGGTTTCCCTTTATAGCTGGATTTTACTCTAAGGATCTTATTGCTGAAGTTTTATCTATAAGAATTACTGGATGGTTGGTTTATTTTATTTTTTATTTTTCTATTGGGTTAACAGTTTCTTATTCTGTACGTTTATCTTATTATATTTTTTTTGGGGATTATAATAGAGTATCTTTAGGAGGGCTTAGAGAACAAAATAATAGAATTATAAATAAAAGTATAATAGGTTTAGTTTTTTTTGTTGTTTTTATGGGGAGAAGAGTTTCTTGATTATTTATAAGAGAGCCTTATTTTATTTTTTTACCTATTCATTTTAAATTAATGACTTTTTTTATAATTTTTATAGGAGGATTTGCAGGTTGAGAAATAATTCAGTTAAATTATAGATATGCAAGTTTAATATATATATATAATTCTAAAATATTTATAGCTGGAATATGAAATTTACCTGTGTTGTCTACTTTGGGTATTAATAAATTTTTTCTTTTTATGGGGAGAAGAGTTTATAAAATTATAGATCATGGTTGATTTGAGTATTATGGTAGCGGAGGTGTATTTAGTTTGTTAAAGACAATAACTAAGGGCGTTCAATTTTTAAGATTCAGACATTTAAAGGTTTATTTATTAATTTTTTTTTTTTACAGAGTTGTTTTATTTAGAATTATTTGTTTAAATAGCTTAATTTAGAGCATAGTATTGAAGATACTAGGGTAATTGGTTATAAATTTTTAAATATTCATAAGGCAAAATCCTTATTTAACAATGAAAGCGTTATGTTTTATATAAACTATATGAATTGAGATAATAACGGGATTTCACCGCTTGAGAAAAAGGTTAGAAGCCCTTTCTTGAATAACTTATCTCTTTAATTGGGGGTTTCCCAGTTTTATCATTAACAGTGATATACCTCTTATTTGGTTTCAATTAATAAAATAAAAATAATAAAATAAAAATAATTTTGGCAAATAGAGGTGGGCCAACACCAAAGATTAGGTCGAAACTAATTACAATAATTTGTTTTCTATTTGTTAAGATAAATCTATTTAATTTTTTTTAAGTGCAATTTAAATGTTTTATTGATAAACTATTATCCTATTTTACTCAATTAAGAGTTCCTTGTTTTCATTCATGAAATAATCCAAGAAGTAGGATTATTGTGAAAAGATTTACGGATATAAATGTATATAAGGGGCTAGATGAATTTGAGATCAAAATCATTGGGAGAAATAAAGTTAATTCAACATCAAAGATTACAAAGATTAGAGCAATAAGAAAGAAATGAAGGGAAAAAGGTAAACGAGCAAAATTTTTGGGATCAAACCCGCATTCAAATGGACTAGTTTTTTCTCGGTCATAAAATGATTTCTTTGAACTAAGGTTTAGGATTGAGATTAATATAATTAAAATTGCTGAAATAATAGTTGTTATGATAATAATTCTGAATATTATCTATACTAAAGGTTTAGGTTTTTTGATTGGAAATCAAATATAATAGTTTATATTATATAGATAATTATTTACTTACCTCATCAGTAAATAGAGATATATAAAAATAGTCATACTACGTCTACAAAGTGTCAGTATCATGCAGCTGCTTCGAACCCGAAGTGATGAATGGGTGAAAAATGATTTTTATAAAGTCGAATTAGACATACTAATAAAAATGTTGATCCTACAATTACATGAAGTCCATGTAGGCCAGTAGTTATAAAAAAGGTTGATCCGTAAATACTATCGGCTATAGAAAATGGGGCTTCTAAATATTCATAGCCTTGAAGTATAGTAAAATAAAATCCTAAGATTACTGTTAATCTTAGTCTTTGTATTGCTTGATTAAAATTGTTTTCTATTAATCTATGATGGGTTCAAGTAATAGTTATTCCTGATGATAGAAGAATTAAAGTGTTTAGTAGAGGAATTTCTAAAGGATTGAAAGGTTTAATTCCTTTGGGTGGTCAATTTAAACCTAGTTCAATATTAGGGCTTAATCTTGCGTGAAAAAAGGCCCAAAAAAAACCAAAAAAAAAAAAGATTTCTGAGATAATAAATAGGATTATTCCTCATCGTAAACCTTTAGCTACTTTGATAGTATGATGTCCTTGGAAAGTTCTTTCTCGGGAGATATCTCGTCATCATTGAAAAGAGATTAAAATAGTTAATATTAATCCAAAAATTAAAAGGTTATTACTAAATAGGTGAAATCATTTAATTACTCCTGTAAGGAGGATAAAAACACTAAATGATGCTATTAAAGGTCAAGGTCTTTGATCTACTAGATGGAATGGATGATTTTGTTTCATTAGTTTACTTCTCTATAATATAGGGTGGTAAGAATAGAAAATACATAAGCTTGAATAATAGATACTGCAAATTCAAGAGTTAATAAAAGAATTTGGGCTGTAATTAATAGTGCTAATAAAGAGGTTCTTAATCTATTTCCTGAATTTCCTATTAAAGTTAATAATAGATGTCCTGCAATTATATTAGCAGTTAGACGAATGGCGAGGGTTCCTGGTCGAATAATATTTCTTGTTGTTTCAATGATTACTAAGAAAGGTAATAGAGCTCTGGGGGCTCTTTGAGGAACAAGATGGGCAAATATATGAATAGAATTTTTAATTCATCCAAGCAATATAAATCTTAATCATAGGGGAAGTCTTAGAGCTAGAGTAAAGGCTATATGTCTAGATCTTGTAAAAATATAGGGAAATAAACCCAATAAATTATTTATTATAATAAAAATAAATAGACTAGTAAAGAATAGAGTTCTACCCTTGAAAGAATTTCTTTTAATTAGGATTTTAAATTCATTATGTATAGCTGAAATTAGGGAAATTCATACTACATTTCATCGTGAGGGGATTACTCAGTATAGGGATGGGATTCTAAATATTAGAATAGAACTTGTTCAATTTAGAGAAAATGTAGAGTAAGTACTTGGATCAAAAGAGTTAAAAAGATTTGCTATCATTTTCAGAAAATAGATGAAATTTTAATTTGGCTTGTTTTGTATTTAGGCATATAAGTAAAGGTGAAGTAGTTTAGAATGATTATTATTAAAAAAAGCATAATAAATAGAAGGTATAAAGAGGTTCAATTAATTGGGGCTATTTGAGGAATTAAAAATTATTATTTTATAATAATTTTAGCTTGACAAGCTAACGTTATAGTTTAACTAAATTTTTCATTAGAAGTAGGCGCTAAACTACTATGGAGTGGTTTAAGAGACCATTGCTAGCTTTTAGCTATCTAGTGTAGTTTATATTGTTAGATTTAACTCAATTAAGGAAGGTAGAAGGTTTAATTCTTTCAATTACAATAGGTATAAATCTGTGGTTAGCTCCACAGATTTCTGAACACTGTCCAAAGATAATTCTTGTTCGATTAATAAAGAAATTGGATTGATTTAATCGTCCAGGGGTTCTATCAATTTTGATTCCTAAGGCTGGAATGGCTCAAGAGTGGATTACATCTGTTGATGTAGTTAGTACACGAATTTGTGTGTTAAAGGGGATAATTAATCGATTATTTACATCAAGAAGACGAAATTTGTAAGAGGTTAATTCATTAGTAGGAATTATGTAAGAGTCAAATTCAATATTAGAATAATCAGAGTATTCATATGATCAATATCATTGATGGCCAATTGATTTAATGGTAATTACAGGGTTAATGTTTTCATCTAAAATATAAAGTAGCCGTAGGGAAGGTAAAGCAATAATTACTAAGATAATTGCTGGAAGAATAGTTCAGATTATTTCAATTAGTTGGCCTTCTAGAAGAAAACGATGGGTAAATTTATTAAATAATATTGAAAATAATATTTGTCCTACTAATACTGTAATAACAATTAGGATTAAAAGGGTATGATCGTGGAAGAATGTTAATTGTTCTATTAATGGGGATGCACTATCTTGAAGAAGAAGAGTTTTTCATGTTGCGATTTCTAAAAAAAGTTAAACTTTATTTCTGGGGCTTAAATCCAGTGCACTAATCTGCCATATTAGAAGTTTGTTGTTGCTGGAAGTTCGTTATATCTATGCTCTGCTGGGGGCATATTTTGTATTCATTCAATTGAGGATGCTAAATTTAGAGGGATTAGAGCAGATCGTTTTACTGCTATTCTTTCTCATAAAATAAAGATGAAATAAAATACTCTTACTAAAGAGATTAATCTACCAATAGAGGAAATAATATTTCATATAATATATGCATCAGGATAATCCGAGTATCGTCGAGGTATACCTCTTAGCCCTAAAAAATGTTGGGGAAAAAAGGTTATATTAACTCCTACGAATATTGAAAAAAATTGAATTTTTAGATATTTATTATTTAAAGTTAACCCTGTAAATAAAGGGAATCATTGAATGATCCCTGCGAGAATAGTGAAAACTGCTCCTATTGATAAGACGTAGTGAAAATGAGCTACTACATAGTATGTATCATGAAGAATAATATCAATAGATGAGTTAGCTAATACTACTCCGGTTAATCCTCCTATGGTAAAAAGGAATAAAAATCCTAAAGCTCAAAGGGATCTTGGCCTTAAAGAGATTTGGGCTCCATGATAGGTTGCTAGTCATCTAAAAATTTTGATTCCTGTTGGTACTGCAATGATTATAGTGGCAGATGTAAAATAGGCTCGTGTATCTACATCTATTCCTACTGTAAATATATGATGAGCTCATACTACAAATCCTAATAATCCAATGGCTGTTATAGCATAAATTATTCCTAAAACTCCAAAGGCTTCTTTTTTTCCTCTTTCTTGTCTAATAATGTGGGAGATTATTCCAAACCCTGGTAAAATAAGAATGTATACTTCTGGATGGCCAAAAAATCAGAATAAGTGTTGATATAGAATTGGATCCCCTCCTCCTGCAGGATCAAAAAATGAGGTATTGATATTTCGATCAGTTAATAGTATAGTAATTCCTCCTGCTAGAACTGGGAGGGATAATAAAAGAAGAATTGCTGTAATTTTTACAGCTCAAGTAAATAAAGAAAGTTGTTCAGGCTTTATTCCTGCTGGGTGTATGTTGTTAATTGTTGAAATAAAGTTAACTGCCCCGAGGATAGAGGAAATTCCTGCTATATGAAGACTAAAAATGGCTAGATCTACTGATGCTCCTTCATGGGCAATATTTCTTGCTAGGGGTGGATAAACTGTTCAACCTGTTCCTGCACCTTTATCTATAATTCTTCTTATTAGAAGAAGGGTTAATGATGGAGGTAGAAGTCAGAATCTTATATTATTTAAGCGTGGAAATGCTATATCTGGGGCTCCTAGTATTAGAGGTACTAGTCAATTTCCAAACCCTCCAATTAGAATTGGTATAACTATAAAGAAAATTATGATAAAGGCGTGGGCTGTTACGATGGTATTAAAAATTTGATCATCTCCAATTAATCTACCAGGGGTTCCTAATTCTGTTCGAATTAGAACTCTTAAAGAGGTTCCTACTATCCCTGATCAAGTTCCAAAAATAAAGTATAAAGTTCCAATATCTTTGTGATTTGTAGAGTATAATCATTTGTTCGGTAAGATAAAATGGCTGAAGTTAAGGCGATAAGTTGTAAACTTATTTATGGGATTTTACCCTTTTATCATGGTTATATATTCAATATATGATATTAAATTGCAAGTTTAAAGTAGAATTAGTTCTATAACTTAAGAATTAGAAAATTTTCTAATTTTGGCTTTGAAGGTCAATAGTTTCTTATAACTTAAATTCTTATAGAAGCCAAATAGTTAGTAAGATTCTTAGAGGTATTATTAATAAAGATATTAATCTTATAGCTGAATTAATGAAGTTTATTTTATAATTGTAGGTGTAAGATATGTTGGAATATAAGCTAAAACTCGCAAAAGTGATTCGTAGATAGAAAAATAAAGAGATTAGGGTGAAGATAATTAAAATTACGGTAAATATATAATAATTATTATTATTTAGGTTGTTGATTGTAATTCATTTAGGTAAAAATCCTAGAAAGGGCGGTAATCCACCTAATGAAAAAAAGTTTATTATAAATAGTATTTTTATTGATTTATTTTTAATTTTACCTATTTGGGAAATAAAGAAAATTTTATAAGATTTTAAGATTTTTATAATTATGATATTAATAATAAAATAAATAGAAAAATAAAGTATTCATGTGTTTAAGGAACATAGCATAGCTGCTAATATTCATCCAATATGGTTGATTGAAGAGTAAGTTAGGATTTTTCGTATACAGATTTGATTTAACCCCCCTATACTACCAATAATCGTGGAAGATATAATAAATATAAATATTAATTGGTTAAAAATATTTAGGTATGAAATTAATATTATGGGGGCGATTTTTTGTCAGGTTAATAGAATTATATTAGAGTTTCATCTAATTCCTCTAGATACTTCTGGGAACCAGAAATGGAGTGGGGCTGCCCCTATTTTTATTATTAATGAAGATCCTATTAATATAGAGGTGATGTTGTCGAGTCTAAAGTTAAATGATTTTGATCTTGAAAATACAACTACAGAGAATAGTAGAAGAAAAGAGGCTATAGCTTGAGTTATAAAATATTTAGAAATTCTTTCAGAGGAGAATTTATTTTTTTGAGATTTTATTAAGGGGATAAATCTTAGAAGATTACTTTCTAAACCAATTCATGATGAGATTCATGAAAGGGATGAAATTGTAATTAGAGTTCTTATTAGTAAAGTTCTTAAGAATAATAATTTATAAAATTGAGTAATTAAAAAGAAAAGGGGTGGAACCTTTATAAATGAAGTATGAGCCCACTAGCTTAATTTAGCTTATCTTTTTATGCTTTATTATGGGATGTATAAAAGTTTTTGATACTTTAGGTAGTAGTTTAAATCTACTAAGCATAGTACTAATATTATTTAGTTTATAATTATGGGAAGTTTTATATAAGTACTAAAATGTATTAGGAGGGCTTCTACCTTTTCATCCAGGTTAATTGGGATCTAACCTGAACTAAGGTATTAGGAGGGCTTCTACCTTTTCATTCAGGTTAATGGGGATCTAACCTGAACTAAGGTATTAGGAGGGCTTCTACCTTTTCACTCAGGTTAATTGGGATCTAACCTGAACTAAGGTATTAGGAGGGCTTCTACCTTTTCATCCAGGTTAATGGGGATCTAACCTGAACTAAAATATATTAGGAGCGAGTAATTAACAGGGGTGAAATCACATTATTTATCCTATCAAGATAATCCTTTTAAATCAGGCACCCTATT